TTTAAATGTATTTCATCAATCTAAGTGGAATAAACAAACTGGATTCCTTGTTGGTTAGTCAAATTCCAACGAAAACCACATAATTGAAAGAAATGAAATGTCCGAATTTGAGATTTATATGATCAATAAACTAAGGTTTTGTTGTTATCGACCATGGAATTCGACAGAAGCAATGAGAAATAGATACGAATAAAGCAGGATTAAGGGGGGAAATAAAAAAATAGTAGAGAAAAGTTATACAAAGTTAGATACAAATCACTACCCCCCCCTTGGTATTTCTTTAATTGAATTTCGTTTGATTAGGTCGAAGTTACTTAAAAACTTCTGCCTTCTTTAAAATATCCTGAACAGTTCCTGTAGGTTGAGCACCCTTTTCAAGGAAATATAGAATAGCAGGAACATTTAAATAAGTTTGATTCTTCAGTGGATCATAAAAACCCACTTTTCGAAGATCTTTTCCTTCTCTTCGGGATCGAACATCAATTGCAACGATTCGATAGACGGCTCATTGGGATAGATGTAGATGAACAATACCCCCCCCTAGAAACGTATAGGAAGTTTTCTCCTCGTACGGCTCGAGAAAAAATGATTTGATTCGCAGTTTTGTCTATGTATGGAATTCTAATAAATGACAAATGAGCCTATAAAATCAATTAGACTATGATTTAAGTCTTTTTTTTTTTCTTCTTCCTTCCTGAAAATGAAAAAGAAACCATTCGTACTCATAACTCAAGTTGGATAACTCTCAAATAGCTTAAAGGAAAAAATCTTTAATCAATTTCATTTATTGAGTGGTCTTTACCCCCTTTTGTTTGTCTCGTTTAAAATTCTATTTTGATTCTTCAGTCTGATCCAGTTATTGAGACTATCGAGACAATTAAAATGGTGTTTCCTTGTTCTGGGATCCTTTATCTTTGTTTTAAATCATTGGGTTTAGACATTACTTCGGTGCTTCTTAATCCTTTCAAAATGGCAGCAACATACCCTTTTTTGTGATTTCTCTTTCTATCAAAGAATCCTACGGACAGTTGATTCCCGCGTGATACACTTTGGATCGAAAACCTTTGATCAATTCCAACAGTTTTTGCTTTTGAATTGGAAACTTGCTCAAATTGGATCCTTTCCATTTCTATATCGAAGATATATTTACGAAGTTGTTCCAATTTATTGATTGGCATTAACCCTAGATCCTTGCCCCCGAGAAATGAATTAATCCTTTCTACTCGAGCTCCATCGTGGACTATTTACAACCCAACAAAAAACGAAGGGTTCAAGTGGAACAGAACAAACGATGTCGAGCCAAGAGCACCTTCATTCCTATATAAATATTAAATATAAAATAGCGGATGTAAAAATCCACAACGGATCTGTCCTTCAAGTCGCACGTTGCTTTCTACCACATCGTTTCAAACGAAGTTTTACCATAACATTCCTCTAATTTGGAACCGGTATGAAATTGATTCAATCATGGAATCATGAATAGTCATTGGTTCAGTTGTACATAGACATCGTGTAATCTAGACTTTTTCTTCTATATATGATACGTGTAAAGATTTTTCTGAAGAAGTCTTAGCAAGACACCATCTTTAACATATATATAAAGAAATAGATAAACGAATAAATAAATAAGTTCTTTTTGAGTCTGCAACTTCAAGTGACTCAATAGGATAGATTGACCTATTTCCTACTTTTTGAGTACCAAAGATTCAACTTACAAGGAATCATTCGAAATAGTTATTAAAACTATTTCGAATGGAAAAAGGTTCCTATTTAGACATCATTAAAAGATAAGTCTTTTTTTTTTAATTGACCCATCACTGATTTCAAATAGATAAATAGATTTTTTTATGAGATGGATAAAAAAACTGATGTAAGGTAAGATTTGAATCTTTATTCTTTTCATCTGATTGCGAAAATCAAAATCGAAAAAATAGAGAGGGGTTTTCGTATCTATCAGCTAGACTGAACAATTGTCACTGTTATAGATATTCTATAATACTAAATTTAACTAATTTTAGTTTCCAAAATTTAAGGGATCCCAAACCTTTTTCACAAAAACCGAAAGACTCTTGTCATTGAAATAGAACGATACATACATATAAGCTAAACATTTTAAGCTAAACATTTCCATATTTTATATGTATTTTGTTTAACATGGGGTTGAGTAATATTTCAATAATCGAATCTTGTCATAAAGTGAATAAAAGGGATAGGATAAATCACCCCTGCCTCAATCCAATCGTTACATAGATTTACAATTCTTCATTATAGCCAAACAAAAAAAATACCTAAATAAAATAAAAAAACGAGATTCAAAGAAAATACATCGATTCCATAACATATAGAAATATGTTTTTTGATCATTTGTTAATGAGATTGGAACAGATATTAAAATGAATACTGATTATCTCCTATCCACTCCCCTATTCTTTCTATGGGAATGATAGAGCATAAAAAAAGGAATCCTGATCCGGTATGGGAAATTACTTGTCTAGTTACAAAGACAAACAATAAGTCCAAATTTAGTCAAGCTTTAGTCTAACCCACTAAGAGACTTAGTCCTATTGATTGAATTTAATTAGTACCAAGAACTCGCTCTTGTTTCGAATTCCGAGATCTCGAGAAAAAGAAAATTACTAATTAGACTCCCTCATTTACGGGATAAATAATAAGAGATAGGGAATATAGATTCTTTTGCATCTCGATTCAAAATACATCCATCATTGAAAATTCAAATAGATATGGGATGGGAAGTTTTTCCAAGTAACTAACTTCCCTAAATATCAAAGGGAATGAACATATGATGAAAAGCCCACCCAACTTTTTGGAATTCAAACTCTTTTGTTTTGATCTATGTTCTCATCTTACCTGATAAAAAATAGATTTAGGTCCAGATGCGTGTCATTTGAACTCGATTCAGTTCAGTTTGTGAAAAAAGATATGATTCGTATAAGATATAAAAGAATCGCATTCCATCTAAAATTAGACTTTAAACAGTTAAACAGAAAGTTGTTCAAGAAAACAATCTTTATTCTAAAATTCTAAAAAAATGGATACGGCTCTGGGACGGAAGGATTCGAACCTCCGAATAGCGGGACCAAAACCCGTTGCCTTACCACTTGGCCACGCCCCATTATCAATTTCTAATCTACACTAAGAAACAATAATATTGTTATTGGTTGTTTGTCAACTCCAGTCCAAATATCTATAGAATAGATTATTACTAGGATTTTAATCCATATAGATGTAGAATTCAACTTAATTTATTGATCATTACATATAATTCAATTAAGATATTGTATGAAAGTATGATTTCTTCTATTCTCCTTTGAGAATTGGAGAATTTTTGATTGGGTGGGTTCAAAGAAAAAGAAGGATTTTTTGTATACCTTATTTCCTTATATCAATAACTCAATCAAAATGCGATTATCTCCAAGAACAAAATGTCTGTTATGCTTAATATCTTTAGTTTGATCTGTATTTGTCTTAATCCTACCCTTTATTCGAGTAGTTTTTTCTTCGGCAAATTGCCCGAAGCCTATGCTTTTTTGAATCCAATCGTAGATGTTATGCCAGTCATACCTGTGTTTTTTTTTCTCTTAGCCTTTGTTTGGCAAGCTGCTGTAAGTTTTCGATGAGATCCTTAATAATATCCTAGAAAATTCATGATTTCTTCGAGAAAAAATTCTCTAACAATTGATAAAATCAGATAAGTTTTAGAGTCTGAACCCTCGATTCACACATTGAAATTCTTGGATAGTCGCCATAAATCCGGCTTACCCCATTTCCTCCCTTTTTTGACCCTTTTCCAGTGAAAGACCCTAACCCTATTATAAAAGACCCTAACCCTATTATATTAGGGTCTCCCACAATATCGAATTTGGATATGAAAGAAATTTTTGTTAATGAAAAACTCTTATTCCAAATGAATTTCTGACAATTCATTTCTATTTCTTGAAAAACCTCATTTCTTGGTGTCAAAATAGGATATGTGGTATAAAAATGGAAGATCTATTCTCTTTTTTTTTTCAAAAAAAATCATCTTGGAGATTGTGTAATGCTTACTCTGAAACTCTTCGTTTATACCGTAGTGATATTTTTTGTTTCTCTCTTCATCTTTGGATTCCTATCTAATGATCCAGGACGTAATCCTGGACGTGAAGAATAAAATGCAAAGGGTTTTTCCTTGGTTAATTTGCAAATTTTCTTAGGATTTTATCTATTCCACACGTTTAACTAAGATTTCAAAAATTTGCAAAAAAAAAAATAAATAAATCAAGTCATCAACGGAACCGGAAAGAGAGGGATTCGAACCCTCGGTACGAATAACTCGTACAACGGATTAGCAATCCGACGCTTTAGTCCACTCAGCCATCTCTCCCAATTGAAAAAGAGAATTACTACATTACACATAATGTAAGGAGCCTTTCTTTCTCTATTCTATAGAAATATACAAATCAGGAATTTCTTTTAGATAAAGGAAGGGCTCGAACGAGCCTATAAATAAAAAGAAAGAAAAAAAAAGAGGACATCTTTGTGTTGATTTTGTTCGAAAGGCCCTTCTTATTCTGATGGCCTGGCCTGGTCAGTACCTAGCCGGGCCCCTTTTTTTGTTCCAACGAATTATAGATAAATAATGATTTATTTGATTTGAAAACAAAAATGCTTGTTATTTATTATATTCAATTGAATATAAAATATTCAAGCAACAACAAAAAGAAGAAAGACTATTTACATTCTTTTTATTTTTCTATTTGAGTTTTAGTTTCATTTTCGGAACTAAAAAAGAAACTATCGATTTTTCCACAATGCTTTTTTCTGTTATGATTTTAGTGTTTTTTGTGATCCGTAGCTATCAAAACTTCTTCAGCAAAAGATAAAACTTTAGTTATTTAATTGAAATTTTCAATTAAATGAACCCTCCTTTCAAAATCTCATTAAATTTGAAATCCCCCCCCCACGAAAAATTGCAACACTCTAATTTTGATGATTCTTTGATG